GGGGTTTAAGTTAATTTTAATAATTCATTCGTTATTTAGTATGAAATTTATCAAGGTTTAGAATCATTCGTAGTGCAGTAACTAGTGTAATTAGTAAAATTAAGTTAAATTTGAGGGGGTTTAAGTTAATTTTAATAATTCATTCGTTATTTAGTATGAAATTTATCAAGGTTTAGAATCATTCGTAGTGCAGTAACTAGTGTAATTAGTAAAATTAAGTTAAATTTGAGGGGGTTTAAGTAATTTTAATAATTCATTCGTTATTTAGTATGAAATTTATCAAGGTTTAGAATCATTCGTAGTGCAGTAACTAGTGTAATTAGTAAAATTAAGTTAAATTTGAGGGGGTTTAAGTTAATTTTAATAATTCATTCGTTATTTAGTATGAAATTTATCAAGGTTTAGAATCATTCGTAGTGCAGTAACTAGTGTAATTAGTAAAATTAAGTTAAATTTGAGGGGGTTTAAGTTAATTTTAATAATTCATTCGTTATTTAGTATGAAATTTATCAAGGTTTAGAATCATTCGTAGTGCAGTAACTAGTGTAATTAGTAAAATTAAGTTAAATTTGAGGGGGTTTAAGTTAATTTTAATAATTCATTCGTTATTTAGTATGAAATTTATCAAGGTTTAGAATCATTCGTAGTGCAGTAACTAGTGTAATTAGTAAAATTAAGTTAAATTTGAGGGGGTTTAAGTTAATTTTAATAATTCATTCGTTATTTAGTATGAAATTTATCAAGGTTTAGAATCATTCGTAGTGCAGTAACTAGTGTAATTAGTAAAATTAAGTTAAATTTGAGGGGGTTTAAGTTAATTTTAATAATTCATTCGTTATTTAGTATGAAATTTATCAAGGTTTAGAATCATTCGTAGTGCAGTAACTAGTGTAGTTAGTAAAATTAAGTTAAATTTGAGGGGGTTTAAGTTAATTTTAATAATTCATTCGTTATTTAGTATGAAATTTATCAAGGTTTAGAATCATTCGTAGTGCAGTAACTAGTGTAATTAGTAAAATTAAGTTAAATTTGAGGGGGTTTAAGTTAATTTTAATAATTCATTCGTTATTTAGTATGAAATTTATCAAGGTTTAGAATCATTCGTAGTGCAGTAACTAGTGTAATTAGTAAAATTAAGTTAAATTTGAGGGGGTTTAAGTTAATTTTAATAATTCATTCGTTATTTAGTATGAAATTTATCAAGGTTTAGAATCATTCGTAGTGCAGTAACTAGTGTAATTAGTAAAATTAAGTTAAATTTGAGGGGGTTTAAGTTAATTTTAATAATTCATTCGTTATTTAGTATGAAATTTATCAAGGTTTAGAATCATTCGTAGTGCAGTAACTAGTGTAATTAGTAAAATTAAGTTAAATTTGAGGGGGTTTAAGTTAATTTTAATAATTCATTCGTTATTTAGTATGAAATTTATCAAGGTTTAGAATCATTCGTAGTGCAGTAACTAGTGTAATTAGTAAAATTAAGTTAAATTTGAGGGGGTTTAAGTTAATTTTAATAATTCATTCGTTATTTAGTATGAAATTTATCAAGGTTTAGAATCATTCGTAGTGCAGTAACTAGTGTAATTAGTAAAATTAAGTTAAATTTGAGGGGGTTTAAGTTAATTTTAATAATTCATTCGTTATTTAGTATGAAATTTATCAAGGTTTAGAATCATTCGTAGTGCAGTAACTAGTGTAATTAGTAAAATTAAGTTAAATTTGAGGGGGTTTAAGTTAATTTTAATAATTCATTCGTTATTTAGTATGAAATTTATCAAGGTTTAGAATCATTCGTAGTGCAGTAACTAGTGTAATTAGTAAAATTAAGTTAAATTTGAGGGGGTTTAAGTTAATTTTAATAATTCATTCGTTATTTAGTATGAAATTTATCAAGGTTTAGAATCATTCGTAGTGCAGTAACTAGTGTAATTAGTAAAATTAAGTTAAATTTGAGGGGGTTTAAGTTAATTTTAATAATTCATTCGTTATTTAGTATGAAATTTATCAAGGTTTAGAATCATTCGTAGTGCAGTAACTAGTGTAATTAGTAAAATTAAGTTAAATTTGAGGGGGTTTAAGTTAATTTTAATAATTCATTCGTTATTTAGTATGAAATTTATCAAGGTTTAGAATCATTCGTAGTGCAGTAACTAGTGTAATTAGTAAAATTAAGTTAAATTTGAGGGGGTTTAAGTTAATTTTAATAATTCATTCGTTATTTAGTATGAAATTTATCAAGGTTTAGAATCATTCGTAGTGCAGTAACTAGTGTAATTAGTAAAATTAAGTTAAATTTGAGGGGGTTTAAGTTAATTTTAATAATTCATTCGTTATTTAGTATGAAATTTATCAAGGTTTAGAATCATTCGTAGTGCAGTAACTAGTGTAATTAGTAAAATTAAGTTAAATTTGAGGGGGTTTAAGTTAATTTTAATAATTCATTCGTTATTTAGTATGAAATTTATCAAGGTTTAGAATCATTCGTAGTGCAGTAACTAGTGTAATTAGTAAAATTAAGTTAAATTTGAGGGGGTTTAAGTTAATTTTAATAATTCATTCGTTATTTAGTATGAAATTTATCAAGGTTTAGAATCATTCGTAGTGCAGTAACTAGTGTAATTAGTAAAATTAAGTTAAATTTGAGGGGGTTTAAGTTAATTTTAATAATTCATTCGTTATTTAGTATGAAATTTATCAAGGTTTAGAATCATTCGTAGTGCAGTAACTAGTGTAATTAGTAAAATTAAGTTAAATTTGAGGGGGTTTAAGTTAATTTTAATAATTCATTCGTTATTTAGTATGAAATTTATCAAGGTTTAGAATCATTCGTAGTGCAGTAACTAGTGTAATTAGTAAAATTAAGTTAAATTTGAGGGGGTTTAAGTTAATTTTAATAATTCATTCGTTATTTAGTATGAAATTTATCAAGGTTTAGAATCATTCGTAGTGCAGTAACTAGTGTAATTAGTAAAATTAAGTTAAATTTGAGGGGGTTTAAGTTAATTTTAATAATTCATTCGTTATTTAGTATGAAATTTATCAAGGTTTAGAATCATTCGTAGTGCAGTAACTAGTGTAATTAGTAAAATTAAGTTAAATTTGAGGGGGTTTAAGTTAATTTTAATAATTCATTCGTTATTTAGTATGAAATTTATCAAGGTTTAGAATCATTCGTAGTGCAGTAACTAGTGTAATTAGTAAAATTAAGTTAAATTTGAGGGGGTTTAAGTTAATTTTAATAATTCATTCGTTATTTAGTATGAAATTTATCAAGGTTTAGAATCATTCGTAGTGCAGTAACTAGTGTAATTAGTAAAATTAAGTTAAATTTGAGGGGGTTTAAGTTAATTTTAATAATTCATTCGTTATTTAGTATGAAATTTATCAAGGTTTAGAATCATTCGTAGTGCAGTAACTAGTGTAATTAGTAAAATTAAGTTAAATTTGAGGGGGTTTAAGTTAATTTTAATAATTCATTCGTTATTTAGTATGAAATTTATCAAGGTTTAGAATCATTCGTAGTGCAGTAACTAGTGTAATTAGTAAAATTAAGTTAAATTTGAGGGGGTTTAAGTTAATTTTAATAATTCATTCGTTATTTAGTATGAAATTTATCAAGGTTTAGAATCATTCGTAGTGCAGTAACTAGTGTAATTAGTAAAATTAAGTTAAATTTGAGGGGGTTTAAGTTAATTTTAATAATTCATTCGTTATTTAGTATGAAATTTATCAAGGTTTAGAATCATTCGTAGTGCAGTAACTAGTGTAATTAGTAAAATTAAGTTAAATTTGAGGGGGTTTAAGTTAATTTTAATAATTCATTCGTTATTTAGTATGAAATTTATCAAGGTTTAGAATCATTCGTAGTGCAGTAACTAGTGTAATTAGTAAAATTAAGTTAAATTTGAGGGGGTTTAAGTTAATTTTAATAATTCATTCGTTATTTAGTATGAAATTTATCAAGGTTTAGAATCATTCGTAGTGCAGTAACTAGTGTAGTTAGTAAAATTAAGTTAAATTTGAGGGGGTTTAAGTTAATTTTAATAATTCATTCGTTATTTAGTATGAAATTTATCAAGGTTTAGAATCATTCGTAGTGCAGTAACTAGTGTAATTAGTAAAATTAAGTTAAATTTGAGGGGGTTTAAGTTAATTTTAATAATTCATTCGTTATTTAGTATGAAATTTATCAAGGTTTAGAATCATTCGTAGTGCAGTAACTAGTGTAATTAGTAAAATTAAGTTAAATTTGAGGGGGTTTAAGTTAATTTTAATAATTCATTCGTTATTTAGTATGAAATTTATCAAGGTTTAGAATCATTCGTAGTGCAGTAACTAGTGTAATTAGTAAAATTAAGTTAAATTTGAGGGGGTTTAAGTTAATTTTAATAATTCATTCGTTATTTAGTATGAAATTTATCAAGGTTTAGAATCATTCGTAGTGCAGTAACTAGTGTAATTAGTAAAATTAAGTTAAATTTGAGGGGGTTTAAGTTAATTTTAATAATTCATTCGTTATTTAGTATGAAATTTATCAAGGTTTAGAATCATTCGTAGTGCAGTAACTAGTGTAATTAGTAAAATTAAGTTAAATTTGAGGGGGTTTAAGTTAATTTTAATAATTCATTCGTTATTTAGTATGAAATTTATCAAGGTTTAGAATCATTCGTAGTGCAGTAACTAGTGTAATTAGTAAAATTAAGTTAAATTTGAGGGGGTTTAAGTTAATTTTAATAATTCATTCGTTATTTAGTATGAAATTTATCAAGGTTTAGAATCATTCGTAGTGCAGTAACTAGTGTAATTAGTAAAATTAAGTTAAATTTGAGGGGGTTTAAGTTAATTTTAATAATTCATTCGTTATTTAGTATGAAATTTATCAAGGTTTAGAATCATTCGTAGTGCAGTAACTAGTGTAATTAGTAAAATTAAGTTAAATTTGAGGGGGTTTAAGTTAATTTTAATAATTCATTCGTTATTTAGTATGAAATTTATCAAGGTTTAGAATCATTCGTAGTGCAGTAACTAGTGTAATTAGTAAAATTAAGTTAAATTTGAGGGGGTTTAAGTTAATTTTAATAATTCATTCGTTATTTAGTATGAAATTTATCAAGGTTTAGAATCATTCGTAGTGCAGTAACTAGTGTAATTAGTAAAATTAAGTTAAATTTGAGGGGGTTTAAGTTAATTTTAATAATTCATTCGTTATTTAGTATGAAATTTATCAAGGTTTAGAATCATTCGTAGTGCAGTAACTAGTGTAATTAGTAAAATTAAGTTAAATTTGAGGGGGTTTAAGTTAATTTTAATAATTCATTCGTTATTTAGTATGAAATTTATCAAGGTTTAGAATCATTCGTAGTGCAGTAACTAGTGTAATTAGTAAAATTAAGTTAAATTTGAGGGGGTTTAAGTTAATTTTAATAATTCATTCGTTATTTAGTATGAAATTTATCAAGGTTTAGAATCATTCGTAGTGCAGTAACTAGTGTAATTAGTAAAATTAAGTTAAATTTGAGGGGGTTTAAGTTAATTTTAATAATTCATTCGTTATTTAGTATGAAATTTATCAAGGTTTAGAATCATTCGTAGTGCAGTAACTAGTGTAATTAGTAAAATTAAGTTAAATTTGAGGGGGTTTAAGTTAATTTTAATAATTCATTCGTTATTTAGTATGAAATTTATCAAGGTTTAGAATCATTCGTAGTGCAGTAACTAGTGTAATTAGTAAAATTAAGTTAAATTTGAGGGGGTTTAAGTTAATTTTAATAATTCATTCGTTATTTAGTATGAAATTTATCAAGGTTTAGAATCATTCGTAGTGCAGTAACTAGTGTAATAGTAAAATTAAGTTAAATTTGAGGGGGTTTAAGTTAATTTTAATAATTCATTCGTTATTTAGTATGAAATTTATCAAGGTTTAGAATCATTCGTAGTGTAGTAACTAGTGTAATTAGTAAAATTAAGTTAAATTTGAGGGGGTTTAAGTTAATTTTAATAATTCATTCGTTATTTAGTATGAAATTTATCAAGGTTTAGAATCATTCGTAGTGCAGTAACTAGTGTAATTAGTAAAATTAAGTTAAATTTGAGGGGGTTTAAGTTAATTTTAATAATTCATTCGTTATTTAGTATGAAATTTATCAAGGTTTAGAATCATTCGTAGTGCAGTAACTAGTGTAATTAGTAAAATTAAGTTAAATTTGAGGGGGTTTAAGTTAATTTTAATAATTCATTCGTTATTTAGTATGAAATTTATCAAGGTTTAGAATCATTCGTAGTGCAGTAACTAGTGTAATTAGTAAAATTAAGTTAAATTTGAGGGGGTTTAAGTTAATTTTAATAATTCATTCGTTATTTAGTATGAAATTTATCAAGGTTTAGAATCATTCGTAGTGCAGTAACTAGTGTAGTTAGTAAAATTAAGTTAAATTTGAGGGGGTTTAAGTTAATTTTAATAATTCATTCGTTATTTAGTATGAAATTTATCAAGGTTTAGAATCATTCGTAGTGCAGTAACTAGTGTAGTTAGTAAAATTAAGTTAAATTTGAGGGGGTTTAAGTTAATTTTAATAATTCATTCGTTATTTAGTATGAAATTTATCAAGGTTTAGAATCATTCGTAGTGCAGTAACTAGTGTAATTAGTAAAATTAAGTTAAATTTGAGGGGGTTTAAGTTAATTTTAATAATTCATTCGTTATTTAGTATATTTTAAATAAAGTAAATTTAAATTTAATTATTTAATTAAACTATGATAAATTAAAAAGATAGACTAAACATTAAGTCATTAGATTCATAATCTAAAAATATAACTTTTATTCTTTTTAATTTAAAATTTTAGTTTATAAATAAAATATTTTTTTTACAAAAAAATGATAATTATTATTAATTAAATTTTAAAAATTTAAGTTAAGTTTATTAAATTAATTATTTTATTTATGTATATATCAAATTAAGTAATGTAATAAATTTAAATAATTTATTTTTTTAAATTTAATATATAAAATTAAAAATTTAAGTAATTAATATTTAGAAATTATAAATAATATAAGTTAATTTTGTGCCAGCAACTGCGGTTAAACAAAATATATAAATTAATTAATTTATAAATTAAATAAATTAATTTTAAAATTTTAATTAAAATAAATTTATGATAAAATAAAATTTATAAGAATTTAAATATAAAAAAATTTATTAAATTAAATAGTTACTAATATAAACTAGGATTAGATACCCTATTATAGGTAATAAATTTTTATTTATAAATATTAAAATTTATTATTTGAAAATTAATAACTATGGCGGTATTTTAATCTATTTAGAGGAACTTGTAGTGTAATTGATACTCCACGAAAAGATAAATATATATTATAAAATATTTTTGTATGTTCGTTATAAAAAAATTTAAGAATAATTAAAAATTTTTTAAAATTATTATATTTAATTTATTTCAGATCAATATTAAATTATAGTATATAAAATTTATGAGTTACAATAATAAATATTAAGAATTTTTATATTAAATTATTAGAATTTTTAGAATTTAATAGTAAAATATATGAAATTTATATATTTGAATATAGTTTTAAAATATGTACATATTGCCCGTCACTTTTATATTTAATAAAATAAGTCGTAACAAAGTAAATATACTGGAAAGTGTATTTAGTAAAAATTTTAGAAATATAGTTAAATTATAATATTTATTTTGCTAATAAAAGTTATTTATATAAATTATTTTTATTTTAAAGTAAATTAAATAATTTTAGTTTAGTATAATTTTTATAAATTAATAAAATAATAATAAATTTATATATTTAAGTAATATTTTTAAAAAATTAGTTATTTTTATATTAAAAGTATTGAAAAAGAAAAATAAAATTATTTTAAAAAAATTATTTAAATTTAATTACCTTTTGTATCAGGGTTTATTAAAATTAATAAATTTATAGATTTATTTCTCGAAATAAAATGATTTAATTAATTAATATAGTTAATGTGTAAATATTATTATAAATAATTAATTAGTAGTGATAAATTTATCAACTTTTATATATCTAGTTATTTTATAAATAAATTGAATTTAATTAAAATTATATTTTAATAAATTATTTAATTAATTTATTAAATAATTTTATAAATATTATTAGGGATAAACTTAATAATAATATTAATATATAAATTATTTATAAATTATATTATTATAGAAATAAAAATTTTTAGTAATAAATAATTTGTAATAATTAAAATTTTAAATATATAATTTAAATAAAATTTAATAGATTATAAAATTATTAAATGAAATTTTTTAATTTAAGTAATAATGATAAAATTAGTAAAATTAAATTTATAGAATTATAGATTTAGTATAGATTATTTTAAGGAATTAGGCAAATTTATTTATTCAACTGTTTATTAAAAACATAGTTTAATAGAATATAATATTAAATTATTTCTGCTCAATGAATATATTTAAATAGCTGCAGTATTTTGACTGTACAAAGGTAGCATAATCAATTGTCTTTTTATTAAAGTCTAGAATGAAAGAATTCATGAAATAATAACTGTCTCAAAATAAATAAAATTTAAAATTTATTATTAGTTAAAATTCTAATATATTATTAAAAGACGAGAAGACCCTATAGAATTTTATAAATTTATAAATATAAAAATTTTTAATTTTATTTTATTATTGTATAAATTTATTATATTGGGGGTATATAAAAATTTAAATAATTTTTTAAAAAAATAAACAAAAATTTTTGTTTAATTATTATCTAATATTATTAAATTTAAATTAAATTACCTTAGGGATAACAGCGTTAAATTTTTAAAGAGTTCATATTGATAAAAATTATTGCGACCTCGATGTTGAATTAAAATAAATTATTATTGTAGATAATAATATAATTTAGTCTGTTCGACTATTAAAATTTTACATGATTTGAGTTTAGATCGGTGTAAGCCAGATCGGATTCTATCTTTAATTAAATTAAATATTTTTGTACGAAAGGACTTAATATTTATAATAATTATATATAATTTGAATAAAATTAATAAAGTTACTTTGACAGATTAGTGTATTAAATTTAGAATTTAAAAATAAATATTTTAGATATTTAAGTAATAATTATATATATTAATTCTTTGTTAATTTCATTAAATTTAATAATTATAATTTTAATTAGTGTAGCATTTTTAACTTTATTAGAACGAAAAATTTTAGGTTATATTCAAATTCGAAAAGGTCCTAATAAAGTTGGATTTTTAGGATTATTACAACCTTTTAGAGATGCAATTAAATTATTCAGGAAAGAAAATTTTATAATTTTAAAATCAAATTATTATTTTTATTTATTTAGGCCAATATTTAGTATACTATTAATATTATCTTTATGGGATAATATACCTTTAATTAGTGAAATAATAAATAATAATTTAAGGATTTTAATAATTTTATGTTTAATAAGTATGGGAGTTTATTCAATGATAGTAGCAGGCTGATCCTCTAATTCAATATATACACTTTTAGGAAGTATACGAAGAGTAGCTCAAACTATTTCTTATGAGGTTAGGATAATTCTTTTAATATTAAGAGTAATCATATTAATTGAAAGTTATAATATAAATAGTTTTTATTTATATCAAATAAATATTAGATTTATATTTTTATTATTTCCATTAAGAATAGTATTTTATATTAGTCTTTTAGCTGAATTAAATCGAACTCCTTTTGATTTTGCAGAAGGGGAGTCTGAGTTAGTTTCTGGGTTTAATACAGAATACATAAGAGGAAGATTTGCAATAATTTTTATTGCTGAGTATGGTATAATTATATTTATAATATTTATATTTAATATAATATTTATAGGGGGAAATATTTATAATATTATATTTTACTTATATTATTTAAGATTATTATTTATAGTAATTTGAATTCGAGGAACTTATCCTCGTCATCGATATGACTCTTTAATATATTTAACTTGATTAAGATTTTTACCTATTAGTTTAAATTATTTAATTTTTTCTAGGAGAATCAAGTGATTATTATTAATTATGTATATATATAAGTGTAAAAATTGCACAAAATTTTTTGAAAATTTTAGTATTATTTTATTTTAATATATATATATATATATATATATATATATATATATATATATATATATATATATATATATATATATATATATATATATATATATATATATATATATATATATATATATATATATATATATATATATATATATATATATATATATATATATATATATATATATAAATTATTAAAAGAATTTACTTCTATCTTATGATTTCAAGTCATATATTATATTTAACTAAATAATTTTAGATATAATATGATTATAAACCATATATTATAATATCTAATTAAATAATTTTAAATTTTTAAATATATTATATAATCAGTTAACTTAAATATAATAGGATTTAAAATAATAAAATATAAAAAATAAACAATTGATGCAATTTGCCCAATTAAAATATATGGTGATTCAACCGGTCGAGCTCCAATTCAAGTTAAAATAATAAATAAAAAAATGAATATTCAAAATAAATTTAAATTAATAATGTAAAATTTTATACCTTTTATTTTATTAGGATATAAAGGTAAAAATAATAGAATTAAAATAGATATTAATAAAGCTAGTACCCCTCCTAGTTTATTAGGAATAGATCGAAGAATTGCATATGCAAATAAAAAGTATCATTCAGGTTGAATATGTAAAGGAGTAATTATTGAATTAGCTGGATTAAAATTTTCAGGATCTGATAAAATATAAGGATAAAGTAAACAAATTAATACTAATAATAAAATTATTATTATTATTCCTAAAATATCTTTAATAGAATAATATGGATTAAAAGGAATTTTATTTATATTACTATTTAATCCTATTGGGTTAGAGGAGCCTGTTTCATGAAGGAAAACTAAGTGAATTACTACTATTAATAAAATAATAAAAGGTAAAATAAAATGAATTGAATAAAATCGATTTAATGTGGCATTATTAACAGAGAATCCACCTCATAATCATATAACTATATTTTCACCAATGTAAGGAATTGCAGATAAAAGATTAGTAATTACTGTGGCACCTCAAAAAGATATTTGACCCCAAGGTAACACATAACCTATAAATGCTGTAGCTATAGTAATTAAAAAAATTAATACTCCTATTGTTCAAGTTATTATTATAAAAAATGAATTATAATATATTCCTCGACCAATATGAATAAATATACAAATAAAAAATATAGACGCACCATTTATATGAAGTAATCGAAATAATCATCCATAATTTACATCATTAATAATATGAATAATTGATTCAAAAGAAATAATTGTATTGGGTGTATAATGTATTGATAAAAAAAATCCTGTTAAAATTTGAATAATTAGACATAATCCTAACAAAGAACCAAAATTTCATCAAATAGAAATATTAATTGGAGTGGGTAAGTTAATTAAAGAATTATAAAATATATTTAATAATATAAATTTTTTAAAGATTGATTTTTTCATTAATTAATTAATTAACTTTACGAAGCATGATTTTTTTAGTAATAATAATTTTTACTACTAAAGTTAAACAAATGAATAAGTAAATTATTAAAATAATTGTAGTTGTATTTTTAAAAGTATACATATAATTAATAAAATTACATTCACTAAGTATTTGTAATAAATCAATTGATTTAAAATTAGTAGTGGATCAAAATATATAAATTTCTTTATTATAGTAAATAACAATAATAAATGAAACTATTATTAAAATTTTTAAAGGTATTAAAAAAAAGTAATATCAATCAATGCATATTTTTATATTACTAATTAAACTAATAAAATATAGAAAAATAATTATTAACCCCCCAACAATAATTAAATATACAATATATGAGTATCAATGAGTTGGACTTAAAATTCTTATATCAAGAGAAACAAAAATAGTAAATAATATTAAAATTAAACATAATATTAAAGGATGAAAATAATTTGAATAAATAGAAATAGAAATTACAAATACTCCAAATAGAGTTAATGATGTTAATGAATTAATTAAAATAATATAGAATAACTTTATCATCACAAAAAATAGTTTATTACAAAATATTAATTTTGGAGATTAATGATATATATTATCTATATTTTTTTGATTAGTTATATAATAATTATTATATATTTAATTTACAAAATTAATATTTTATTTAAATTAATAACTAATTATATCTAATATTTATTTACATATATTAATTTTTATAATTTCAATGTTTATATTTGTTTATTATTATAATCAAATTTTATTAATATTAATTGCTTTAGAATTTATTATAATTAGTTTTTTGATATTATTAAATATATATAGAATAACTAATAATTCTATATTATTAATTTTATATTATTTAGTTTTTGTAGTTTGTGAAAGAGTTTTAGGATTAAGTTTATTAATTATTTTAATCCGATCATATGGAAATGATAGAGTTAAATTATTGAATATAAATTTATGATAAAAATTATAATAATAATAATTATATTAAACTTAAATATTTTATTTATTAATATTAAAATATTAATATATATCATAAGTTTAGAAATTATAGTTATTTCAATATTTTTTATATTTTCTATAAATTATAGAAATAATTGAATATTAATTTATTCTTGAATAGGAATTGATTCAATTAGATTTATTTTAACTTTATTAACAATATGGATTATTTCTTTAATATTTTTAATTAGATTTAAAATAATAAATAAGAAAATTTATAGAATAGTTTTATTGATTTTATTAATTAGTTTAATTTTAAGATTTATAACATTAAATTATTTTATATTTTATTTATTTTTTGAAATTAGTTTATTACCAACTATATTATTAATTATAGGTTGAGGGTATCAGCCTGAACGAATTAATGCTTCTATATATATATTAATATATACAATATTTGCTTCATTACCGATATTAATTATTATATTTTATTTATTTAATATAAATAAATCAATAAACTATTTAATTATTTTAAATAAATATATTAAATTTGAATTTTTAAGAAATTTAATATATCTATATATAATTTTAGCTTTTTTAGTTAAACTACCTATATTTATATTACATATATGATTACCTAAAGCTCATGTAGAGGCCCCTATTACTGGATCAATAATTTTAGCTGGAATTATATTAAAATTAGGTGGATATGGAATTGCTCGTAGTATAATAATAATAATAAATTATAGTAAAATATTTAATTATTTTTTTATAATAATCTCATTAATTGGAATAGTAATTATAAGTTTAGTATGTTTACGTCAATTTGATATAAAATTAATTGTAGCATATTCTTCTGTTGTTCATATAGGAATAATATTATTTGGTATCATAAGGATAATATACTATGGATTTATAGGTGGTGTAATTATAATAATTGCTCATGGACTATGTTCTTCTGCTATATTTATTTTAGTAAATTTATTATATGAACGATCTAAAAGTCGTAATATATATATAAATAAAGGAATAATTATTATTATACCAGTTTTAAGAATATGATGATTTATATTTTGTGCATGTAATATATCTTCACCAATTTCATTAAACTTATTAAGAGAATTGATAATTATTATTATTTCTTTAAATTGATCCATTAATATTATTATAGTTTTATGTATAGGAATATACATTAGAGCAATATATTCTTTATATTTATTTTCATATAGTCAACATGGAAAATTAAATAATTTAGTGATAAAATTTAATAATAATAATTTAAATGATTATATGATTTTAATTTTACATTGGATTCCTTTAAATTTATTAATTTTAAAATTAGATTTATTTATATAAAAATTTAAATAATTTATAAAAAATTTTGATTTGTGGAATCAACTTAGTAATATTAACTTACTTTAAATATTAATTTAAATATCATATTATATTATTTAAGGGGATTAATATTTTTATTATTTAGGATATTAAGTTTATTAATTGGGATTATTATAATATTAAATAAAATTAATTTATTTTTAGAATGAAATATTTTTATTATTAATTCTAATAATTTAAATATATTAATTTATTTAGATTGAATATCAATAATTTTTATTTTTACAGTATTATTAATTTCTTCAATAATTATATTATATTGTGTTGAATATATAAATCATGATAATTATAATATTCGATTTTTTTACTTAATTTTTTTATTTATTATATCTATATTATTTATAATTATTAGGCCAAACATTATTAGTATATTAATTGGTTGAGATGGGTTAGGTTTAATTTCATATTGTTTAGTTATTTATTATCAAAATAACTCTAGTTATAATTCAGGAATATTAACAATTTTAATGAATCGAATTGGTGATGTCACAATTTTAATATCAATTAGTATATTAAGAATTTATGGTAGTTGAAATTATATATTTTCAAATAATTGTATAAATTTAATTTTATTAATAATTTTAATTTCTGCTTTTACAAAAAGAGCTCAATTTCCTTTTTCTTCTTGATTACCAGCAGCAATGGCTGCGCCAACTCCAGTATCTTCTTTAGTTCATTCTTCTACATTAGTGACAGCAGGAGTTTATCTTTTAATTCGATTCCATTATTTATTTTTTTTAAATGATTTAATTATAGAAATTATTATTGTTATTAGTTTACTTACTATAGTATTTGCAGGTTTATCAGCTATAAATGAATTTGACATTAAAAAAATTATTGCTTATTCCACTTTATCACAATTAGGTTTAATAATTATAATTTTTGGATTTAAAAATTGGGAATTGTCATTTTTTCATTTAATTATTCATGCTATATTTAAATCTATAATATTTATATGCTCTGGTATTTTAATTCATATAATATTAAATAATCAAGATATTCGTAATATTAGAAAATTTAAATTTTATTTTCCTTTAACTTTTAGAATACTACTTATTTCAAATTTATCATTATGTGGTATACCTTTTATATCAGGATTTTATTCAAAAGATCAAATTTTAGAAATAATATTTATAAAATTAAATAATTTATTTATCTATTTATTATTAATTTTTGGAACAATATTAACTGTTATATATAGAATTCGATTAATTTATTATTTAATAAATAAAAGGGTAAATATTAATTGTATAAATAATATTACTGAAAATAAAATAATAAGAATATCATTATTTATTTTAATAATATTAACTATAATTTTTGGAATATTAATAAATTGAATGGTTTTTAATAATATTGAATATATTTTTTTAATATTTCAAGAAAAAATATTAATTTTAATTATTTGTTTTATATCAGTATATATATATATATATATAGATTATACTAAAATAAATTTAAATAATTATTTTATAAATTATTTTTTAGGAAAAATATATTTTATATATAATTTTATTCCCATGTTAATTATTAATCCAATAAAATTTGGAAATAAATATTATTATTATTTTGATAAAGGATGAAGTGAAATATTTTTAAAAAATTCAATAATTAATTTAAGTAAAAATATTAATTTTAATTTAAATAATAATAATATATTATATATATTTTTAAATTTAAATTTTATTATTATTATATATATATATATATATTATTTAAATAGTTTAATTAAAACATAATATTGAAGATATTAAATTAATATATAATTATTTTTAAATATTTATAAAAAAAAATTTTTTATTTTTATATTGAAAATATAATGTTTTAATTAAACTATATAAATTATGAAAAATTGATTAATATCAACTAATCATAAATATATTGGAATTTTGTATTTTATTTTTGGAATATGATCTGGAATTATTGGTTTATCATTAAGAATGATTATTCGAATAGAATTGGGTAATCCAGGATCCTTAATTGGAAATGATCAAATTTATAATTCTGTAGTTACAACTCATGCATTTGTAATAATTTTTTTTTTTGTAATACCAGTAATAATAGGGGGATTTGGAAATTATTTAATTCCATTAATTTTAGGGGCTCCAGATATGGCATTTCCTCGAATAAATAATATAAGATTTTGGTTGTTACCACCTAGACTAATATTATTAATTTCTAGAATATTTATTGGATCAGGAACTGGAACTGGATGAACTGTCTATCCTCCTTTATCTTCTAATTTATCTCATAATGGCCCTTCAGTTGATTTATCAATTTTTTCACTACATATTGCTGGAATTTCTTCAATTATAGGATCTATTAATTTTATTACTACAATTATTAATATAAAAATTTATAAAATTGAAAATATTCCTTTATTAGCTTGAGCTATATTATTAACTGCAATTTTATTACTATTATCATTACCTGTTTTAGCCGGAGCTATTACAATATTGTTATTTGATCGTAATTTAAATACTTCATTTTTTGACCCGGCAGGGGGGGGTGATCCAATTTTATATCAACATTTATTTTGATTTTTTGGACACCCAGAAGTATATATTTTAATTTTGCCAGGATTTGGTTTAATTTCTCATATAATTTGTAATGAAAGTATAAAAAAAGAAACTTTTGGATGTATGGGAATAATTTATGCTATAATTTCTATTGGATTATTAGGATTTATTGTTTGAGCCCATCATATATTTACAGTTGGAATAGATGTTGACACTCGAGCTTATTTTACATCTGCTACTATAATTATTGCTATTCCAACAGGAATTAAAATTTTTAGATGATTAGCATCTATAAATGGGATAAAAATTAAATTTAATGTAAGTAATCTTTGAATACTTGGATTTATTTTTTTATTTACAGTGGGGGGTTTAACAGGAATTATTTTATCTAATTCCTCTATTGATATTATTTTACATGATACTTATTATGTTGTAGCTCATTTTCATTATGTTTTATCAATAGGAGCTGTATTTGCAATTTTTGGAAGATTTATTTATTGATATTCTATAATATTTGGATTTACTATAAATAAAATGTGATTAAAAATTCAATTTATTACAATATTTATTGGGGTAAATTTAACATTTTTTCCTCAACATTTTTTAGGACTAAGGGGTATACCTCGTCGATATTCAGATTATCCAGATTCATATTTATGTTGAAATGTAATCTCATCAATAGGAAGAATTATCTCAATAATAAGAACTTTATTTTTTTTCTTTATTATTTGAGAAAGAATTATTTCTAACCGAATTATTATTTTTAATAAAAGAATCAATAATTCTGTAGAATGAATCATAGCATTTCCCCCATCATTTCATTCTTTTAGAGAAATTCCTAAAATTTTCAATTAAATTTTAAAATGGCAGATTAGTGCAATAGATTTAAATTCTATATATATAATATTAAACATTATTTTTAAAAATTGCATTATGAAATCAAATAATATTTCAAGATAGAAATTCACCCATTATAGAAAGAATAATTATATTTCATGACCATGGAATATTAATTATTATTATAATTATTAGTATAATTCTTTATATTATTATATTCATATTTATTAATACATTAATTAATCGGTTTATATTAGAAGGCCAAATAATTGAAATTATTTGAACAGTAATTCCTATTTTTTTTTTAGTATTTTTAGCAATTCCTTCTTTAAAAATTTTATACATGACTGATGAATTAAATATTCCAAATTTAACTATAAAAGTAATTGGTCATCAATGATATTGAAGATATGAATATAGTGATTTTACTATAATTACTTTTGATTCATTTATACTAAAAAGAATAAATATAAATGATTTTCGATTATTAGATGTTGATAATCGTATAATTCTTCCATTTGGATTACAATTACGTTTATTAATTACTTCTGAAGATGTCATTCATTCATTTGCAGTTCCTACTATAGGAATTAAAGTTGATGCAGTCCCCGGACGAATTAATCAAACTATTTTACATTTAATTCGACCAGGTGTATTTTTCGGACAATGTTCAGAAATTTGTGGTGTTAATCATAGATTTATACCTATTGTTTTAGAATCAACTACTATTTTAAATTTTATACAATGAATTCATGATTTTTAAATCAATTGAAGTAATTAATATATTTACTATATTTGATTTAAAAAATCAATTCTTATTCTTAAGATATCAATTGTATATTATTTTATAAAAAATTAGTTAAATATATAACATTAATTTGTCAAATTAAAATTATTTAAAATTTTAAATATTTTTTTATTCCACAGATAAGTCCAATATTATGAATTAATTTATATATATATATTATTATTTCTTTAATAATTTTTTTAATTATATTAAATAGACTAATAATATACATAGAAATAAATTTTAAACAAATTAAATTAAATTATTTAAAATTTTTATATAAATGATATTAAATTTATTTTCTGTCTTTGATCCAACTACATCAATTAATTTATCAATAAATTGAATAAGTTTAATTTTTATATTTATATTTTTACCTAATTTATATTGATTTATTCCATCTCGATGAAATATTTTTTATTTTAATTTATTTAAATATTTAATTAAAGAATTTAAAATATTAATAAATAATAAAATTAATTTAATAAATATTCTGATATTTATAACTTTATTTATTTTAATTATATTAAATAATTTTATTGGTTTATTCCCTTATATTTTTACATCAACTAGACACTTAAGTATTAGACTATCAATTTCTTTAACTCTCTGATTATCAATAATATTATTTGGGTGAATTAATTACACAAATCATATATTCACTCACTTAGTTCCCCAAGGAACTCCTACTTTATTAATATCATTTATAGTATTAATTGAAACAATTAGAAATTTTATTCGTCCAATTACATTAGCCGTTCGATTATCAGCTAATATTATTGCAGGTCATTTATTAATAACATTAATTTCCTCAACTGGAAGCAAATTATCTATAATATTATTAATATTAATATTATTTAGTCAGATAATTTTAGTAGTTTTAGAATTATGTGTATCAGTTATTCAAGCTTATGTATTCTCTATTTTATCTATATTATACAGAATTGAATCTAATTAATGAAAAAATTATTTCAACCCTATCATTTAGTAACAATTAGACCTTGACCTTTATTAATATCTATTAGATTAATAATATTGTTAATTAGTGTATTAAATTGATTTAATAATTATACATTTTATATATTAATGTTAAGAATTTTAGTAAGAATTTTAATTATATATCAATGATGGCGTGATGTTATTCGAGAAAGAACTTATCAAGGATATCATACTAAATTTGTAGTATTAGGGTTAAAATTAGGAATATTATTATTTATTATTTCAGAAATTATATTTTTTTTTAGGATTTTCTGATGTTATTTTCATATATTTCTTTCTCCAAGAATTGAAATTGGTAGAAATTGACCACCAAAAAATATTATTCCTTTCAATCCTTATTTTATCCCTTTACTTAATACGATTATTTTATTATCTTCTGGTGTGTCAATTACTTGATGTCATTATTCAATTTTATTAAATAATAAAATTAATAGAATTATTAGATTAATAATTACAATTATTCTAGGGTTAATTTTTACTATATTTCAATATAAAGAATATTATGTAGCATCATTTACTTTTACTGATTCAGTTTATGGGTCAATTTTTTTTATATCTACTGGATTCCATGGTTTACATGTAATTATTGGAACAATATTTTTATTAGTAAATTTATTACGAATTATATTAAATAATTTTAGATCAATCCATCATTTTAGATTCGAAGCAGCAGCTTGATATTGACATTTTGTTGATGTAGTATGATTATTTCTATATTTATTAATTTATTTTTGATCTAATTAAAATTAATTTATATATTATAATAAGTAAAATTAATTTCCAATTAATTAGTCTATAAATAAATATAGTATAAATAATTATTATTTTTTTAAGTTTAATTATATTAATTTTATTAATTTTAACAATTATATTATCAATTAATTTATTAATTTCAAAAAAAATAAATAAAAATCGAGAAAAAAATTCTCCATTTGAATGTGGATTTGACCCTATATCAAATAATCGACTACCTTTTTCTTTATCTTTTTATTTAATTTCAATTATTTTTTTAATTTTTGATGTAGAAATTGCTTTAATTTTACCAATAACATTTTTTACAAAATTTTATACATATTATTATTATATTAATATCATTTTAATTATTATTATTTTATTAATAGGATTATTTATTGAATGAAAAGAAGGAGCATTAAAATGAATTAAATAATTTAATAGTTTAATAATTTATAAAAAATAATAAATTGCAAATTTATATAAATCAAATTATGATTTAAACTTAATTAAATGAAACTAATTTTAGTTATTAATTTCGACTTAATATATAGATAATTTAAATTTATCCATTTTAATTAGAAATTTATATTTTCAATAATATTATTAACAATAATATTCCGCTATTTGGATTTAATTAAATTTAGAAATATCTAATTAATTGAACTTCTAATTCAAATTACAAATAATTAATTTTATTTATATTTCTAAATAGTAATATGTCTGATTAAAGTAATAAATTGTAAATTTATTTATAGAGATTAAATCTCTTATTACTAAAATCTATAAATTTAACTTATATATTAAACTTTGAAGGTTTATAGTTTTTTTAACTTAAGATTTTACTAAATTATTTCATATATTATTAATAATGTAAATAATATAAATAATAATATTAAATTTTTATAATCTTTATTAATAGCATAATTAATAAATTTAAAATTTAATTTAATTGATTGAGTATTAAATAATAAGTTATTAAATATAATCCGTAAATAAAAATTTATTCTAATTAAAGAATTAAAAATTAAGAATATTATTACCCTAAAAGATAAATAATAATTTATAATTTGAATTGATCCTAATTTTATTAAAAATCCAAATATAGGAGGAATTGCTGCTAAAGAAATAATTGATATATTTATTATATAATAATTAAATTTATTATTTAATTTGATAATATATATATATATAATATTATTAATATTTATATTATTAAATCTAATACATAAATTTAATATGATCAATGTATAAATTAATAAATATAATATACAAAAAATTTCATTAAATATTATTAAAATTATAATCCAAGACATCTGAATAATAGATGAATAACAAAAAATATTTTTAATATTTAATTCATTTAACCCTTTAAACGACCTATATATTCTAGCTAAAATTATAATAATTAAATTTATAATTATTGATATCTCTATCACTAAAATATTTTTTAAAATAATTAAAGGAATAATTTTTTGTAAAGTCGATAAAAAAAAAATATTTATTCAATTTAAATTATTTAATAATTTTAAATATCATATATAAAATGGTGGCCTTCCTATTTTAATTAATATTGATAAATTTATTAAATAAATTATTCTATCTATTAAATTATAATTTATTAAAATTATAGATAATAAAAATATATAAGAATTATAAACTTGAATTAAAAAATAATTAATTAAATTATTTATTTTTAAATTTTTATCATAAATTATTAAACAAATAAATCTGATTAAATTAATTTCTATAATTATTCACATTGAAAAAAATGAATTTGTAATTAATATTAAAAAATTTCTAATAATTAATATAGGAATAAATAAAATATAAGAATAATAATTTAAATAAATTTATATTAAATATAATAATAAAGTGCCTGAAAAAAGGATTATTTTGATAGAATAAATTATATAATATTTATTATTATCTTTATTAAAAATTTATGTTATAAATTATAAATTTATTTAATTTTAAAGTTTAATTAAAATTAATACATTAAAAATTTTAATCAACTAATTTATATAAATAATAAATAATTAAAATAAATTATTCAATTTTCATCTTACTAAATTTAAAAATTTAAATTCATCCTGACTGATTCGAGGAAAATCAAGTCAAGAATTTCGCAAAAATTTTAGTAAATTAACTTTTAGTGGATATAAAATGATTTAGATAACTATTCAATTTGTACTTGTTAAAATTTAAAAATTTAAATTCATCCTGACTGATTTGAGGAAAATCAAGTCAAGAATTTCACAAAAATTTTAGTAAATTAACTTTTAGTGGATATAAAATGATTTAGATAACTATTCAATTTGTACCTTGTTAAAATTTAAAAATTTAAATTCATCCTGACTGATTCGAGGAAAATCAAGTCAAGAATTTCGCAAAAATTTTAGTAAATTAACTTTTAGTGGATATAAAATGATTTAGATAACTATTCAATTTGTACCTTGTTAAAATTTAAAAATTTAAATTCATCCTGACTGATTCGAGGAAAATCAAGTCAAGAATTTCACAAAAATTTTAGTAAATTAACTTTTAGTGGATATAAAATGATTTAGATAACTATTCAATTTGTACCTTGTTAAAATTTAAAAATTTAAATTCATCCTGACTGATTCGAGGAAAATCAAGTCAAGAATTTCGCAAAAATTTTAGTAAATTAACTTTTAGTGGATATAAAATGATTTAGATAACTATTCAATTTGTACCTTGTTAAAATTTAAAAATTTAAATTCATCCTGACTGATTCGAGGAAAATCAAGTCAAGAATTTCACAAAAATTTTAGTAAATTAACTTTTAGTGGATATAAAATGATTTAGATAACTATTCAATTTGTACCTTGTTAAAATTTAAAAATTTAAATTCATCCTGACTGATTCGAGGAAAATCAAGTCAAGAATTTCGCAAAAATTTTAGTAAATTAACTTTTAGTGGATATAAAATGATTTAGATAACTATTCAATTTGTACCTTGTTAAAATTTAAAAATTTAAATTCATCCTGACTGATTCGAGGAAAATCAAGTCAAGAATTTCACAAAAATTTTAGTAAATTAACTTTTAGTGGATATAAAATGATTTAGATAACTATTCAATTTGTACCTTGTTAAAATTTAAAAATTTAAATTCATCCTGACTGATTCGAGGAAAATCAAGTCAAGAATTTCATAAAAATTTTAGTAAATTAACTTTTAGTGGATATAAAATGATTTAGATAACTATTCAATTTGTACCTTGTTAAAATTTAAAAATTTAAATTCATCCTGACTGATTCGAGGAAAATCAAGTCAAGAATTTCGCAAAAATTTTAGTAAATTAACTTTTAGTGGATATAAAATGATTTAGATAACTATTCAATTTGTACCTTGTTAAAATTTAAAAATTTAAATTCATCCTGACTGATTCGAGGAAAATCAAGTCAAGAATTTCACAAAAAATTTTAGTAAATTAACTTTTAGTGGATATAAAATGATTTAGATAACTATTCAATTTGTACCTTGTTAAAATTTAAAAATTTAAATTCATCCTGACTGATTCGAGGAAAATCAAGTCAAGAATTTCGCAAAAAATTTTAGTAAATTAACTTTTAGTGGATATAAAATGATTTAGATAACTATTCAATTTGTACCTTGTTAAAATTTAAAAATTTAAATTCATCCTGACTGATTCGAGGAAAATCAAGTCAAGAATTTCCCAAAAATTTTAGTAAATTAACTTTTAGTGGATATAAAATGATTTAGATAACTATTCAATTTGTACCTTGTTAAAATTTAAAAATTTAAATTCATCCTGACTGATTCGAGGAAAATCAAGTCAAGAATTTCACAAAAATTTTAGTAAATTAACTTTTAGTGGATATAAAATGATTTAGATAACTATTCAATTTGTACCTTGTTAAAATTTAAAAATTTAAATTCATCCTGACTGATTCGAGGAAAATCAAGTCAAGAATTTCGCAAAAATTTTAGTAAATTAACTTTTAGTGGATATAAAATGATTTAGATAACTATTCAATTTGTACCTTGTTAAAATTTAAAAATTTAAATTCATCCTGACTGATTCGAGGAAAATCAAGTCAAGAATTTCCCAAAAATTTTAGTAAATTAACTTTTAGTGGATATAAAATGATTTAGATAACTATTCAATTTGTACCTTGTTAAAATTTAAAAATTTAAATTCATCCTGACTGATTCGAGGAAAATCAAGTCAAGAATTTCACAAAAATTTTAGTAAATTAACTTTTAGTGGATATAAAATGATTTAGATAACTATTCAATTTGTACCTTGTTAAAATTTAAAAATTTAAATTCATCTGACTGATTCGAGGAAAATCAAGTCAAGAATTTCGCAAAAATTTTAGTAAATTAACTTTTAGTGGATATAAAATGATTTAGATAACTATTCAATTTGTACCTTGTTAAAATTTAAAAATTTAAATTCATCCTGACTGATTCGAGGAAAATCAAGTCAAGAATTTCACAAAATTTTAGTAAATTAACTTTAGTGGATATAAAATGATTTAGATAACTATTCAATTTGTACTTGTTAAAATTTAAAAATTTAAATTCATCCTGACTGATTCGAGGAAAATCAAGTCAAGAATTTCGCAAAAATTTTAGTAAATTAACTTTTAGTGGATATAAAATGATTTAGATAACTATTCAATTTGTACCTTGTTAAAATTTAAAATTTAAATTCATCCTGACTGATTCGAGGAAAATCAAGTCAAGAATTTCGCAAAAATTTTAGTAAATTAACTTTTAGTGGATATAAATGATTTAGATAACTATTCAATTTGTACCTTGTTAAAATTTAAAAATTTAAATTCATCCTGACTGATTCGAGGAAAATCAAGTCAAGAATTTCGCAAAAATTTTAGTAAATTAACTTTTAGTGGATATAAAATGATTTAATAACTAATCA